GCTACTGTAGCTTAAACTAAAGCATAACACTGAAGATGTTAAGACAGACCGTGAAACGTCTCAGGGGCACAAAGGTTTGGTCCTGACTTTGCTGTCAGCTTTAGCCAGGTTTACACATGCGAGTATCCGCAACCCTGTGAGGATGCCCTACCCCTCCCGCTTGGAGACAAGGAGCAGACATCAGGCACATTAATAGATAGCCCACGACGCCTTGCTTAGCCACACCCCCAAGGGAACTCAGCAGTGACAGATATTAAGCCATAAGTGAAAACTTGACTTAATCATGGCTAAGAGGGCTGGTAAACCTCGTGCCAGCCACCGCGGTTATACGGAGAGCCCAAGTTGACAGTCACCGGCGTAAAGTGTGGTTAGGTCTAAGACCGAAACTAAAGCCGAATTAAGACAGCGCTGTTATACGTCCTCGAAAACAGAAGCCCAATTACGAAAGTAGCTTTATTCTAACTGAACCCACGAAAGCTAGGGCACAAACTGGGATTAGATACCCCACTATGCCTAGCCCTAAACATTGATAGACTATCACACCCCCCTATCCGCCAGGGTACTACGAGTAGCAACTTAAAACCCAAAGGACTTGGCGGTGCTTTAGACCCAACTAGAGGAGCCTGTCCTATAACCGATGATCCCCGTTTGACCTCGCCTTTACTTGTTATTTCCGCCTATATACCGCCGTCGCAAGCTTACCCTTTGAAGGACATGCACAGTAAGCCCCCCCAGTAGTGATACTCTCCACGTCAGGTCGAGGTGTAGCGTATGTAAAGGAAAGAGATGGGCTACATTTACTGCCACAGTAAATTTACGAAAGCCTAAGTGAAACTCTGAAGCTGAAGGAGGATTTAGTAGTAAGCGGAAAGCAGAGTGTCCCGCTGAACTAGGCGCTGAAGCGCGTACACACCGCCCGTCACTCTCTCCTAATGTTACTGCTTAGTTTATAAACACTCTTGACTATGAAGGAGAGGCAAGTCGTAACATGGTAAGTGTACTGGAAGGTGTACTTGGATTATCAGGGCATGGCTAAATATAGCAAAAGCATCTCACTTACACCGAGAAGATATCCGTGCAAATCGGATTGTCCTGACACCAAAAAGCTAGCCCCAACCCCAAAAAGCAACCACCACTATTAATACCCCCAAACAAACTAATTTTAGTGAAATAAATCATTCTTCCCCCTCAGTATAGGCGATAGAACAGGGAATAAGAGGAGCAATAGAACAAGTACCGTAAGGGAATGCTGAAAGAGTAGTGAAACAACCCAGTGAAGTTTAAAAAAGCAAAGATTAACCCTTGTACCTTTTGCATCATGATTTAGCCAGTGTAATTCAAGCGAAGAGCACTTTAGTTTGATAACCCGAAACTAAGTGAGCTACTCCAAGACAGCCTATTAAAGGGCCAACCCGTCTCTGTGGCAAAAGAGTGGGAAGAGCTTCGAGTAGAGGTGATAAGCCTACCGAGCTTAGTAATAGCTGGTTGCCTGAGAATTGAATAGGAGTTCAGCCCCCAGGCTTCTTCTTTCTACTAAGTAAAACTTTTTAAGATAATAAGAAAACCAGGAGAGTTAGTCAAAGGGGGTCCAGCTCCTTTGACCTAAGACACAACTTTTTTAGGAGGTTAAAGATCATATTTACCTAAAGGCAAAAGTTTGTAGTGGGCTTAAAAGCAGCCACCAGACAGAAAGCGTCAAAGCTTGGACATCCTACTAAAGCCTCCCCAATAATGATCACACAATCTTACCCCCCTAATTTTATCAGGCCTTCCTATGCTGTCATAGGAGAGACTATGCTAATATGAGTAATAAGAGAGCCCACACCTCTCTCCCTGCACAAGTGTAAGTCAGCACGGATAGCCCACTGAATATTAACGGCCCCACACCAAGAGGGTAATAAGCAAAGCATCAAAAAACCAGAAAACCACTTATCCAGCGCACCGTTAACCCCACACAGGAGTGCTCCCAGGGAAAGACTAAAAGAAAGAGAAGGAACTCGGCAAACAACCAAGCCTCGCCTGTTTACCAAAAACATCGCCTCTTGTAATAATAAAAATAGGAGGTCCCGCCTGCCCCGTGACTTATGAGTTTAACGGCCGCGGTATCATGACCGTGCAAAGGTAGCGTAATCACCTGTCTCTTAAATGGAGACCTGTATGAATGGCATTACGAGGGCTTAACTGTCTCCTTTTTCAAGTCAATGAACTTGATCTTCCCGTGCAGAAGCGGGAATATACACATAAGACGAGAAGACCCTATGGAGCTTTAGATACAAAGGCAGAGCATGTCAAGGCCCCCTCAGCAAGGACCCAAACAAAATGCACCCCCTGCCCTAATATCTTTGGTTGGGGCGACCGCGGCGAAAAATTCAACCTCCGCGTGGAATGGGGGCACTTGTCTTCCCCCCCTACACCCAAGAGCTACAGCTCTAATTAACAAAATTTTTGACCTATCAAGATCCGGCCACGCCGATCAACGAACAGAGTTACCCTAGGGATAACAGCGCAATCCTCTTCTAGAGCCCCTATCGACAAGAGGGTTTACGACCTCGATGTTGGATCAGGACATCCTATTGGTGCAGCCGCTATTAAGGGTTCGTTTGTTCAACGATTAAAGTCCTACGTGATCTGAGTTCAGACCGGAGTAATCCAGGTCGGTTTCTATCTATGCCATGGCCTTTTCTAGTACGAAAGGACCGAGAAGGTGAGGCCTATGACCCCCTCACGCCTTACTCCTGCCCTATGAAGACATCTTAATAGGGCCAGAGAGCATACACTCTCAGCCGTAAATAACGGCATGCTGGGGTGGCAGAGCCCGGTAAATGCTAAAGACCTAAGCTCTTTCTACAGGGGTTCAAGTCCCCTTCTCAGCTATGGCCCAAATATTACTACTCTACGTAATCAACCCTTTAACATTTATTGTGCCCGTCCTTCTAGCCGTTGCCTTCTTTACACTCCTTGAACGAAAGGTTCTTGGCTATATACAACACCGGAAAGGCCCAAATGTTGTTGGCCCCTATGGCGTCCTACAACCAATTGCCGACGGCGTGAAGCTTTTTGTTAAAGAACCTGTACGCCCAACATCCGCATCCCCTGTCTTGTTTTTGCTTGCCCCAACTGCCGCCCTTACCCTAGCCCTTGCACTATGAGCACCCCTTCCCATGCCCTACCCCGTAGTCGACGTTAACTTATCAGTGTTATTTATTTTAGCACTTTCTAGCCTCGCAGTCTACGCGATTCTTGGGTCTGGTTGGGCTTCCAATTCAAAATATGCCCTGATTGGGGCACTACGTGCAGTCGCCCAAACCGTTTCCTATGAGGTCAGCCTTGGACTGATCCTTCTTAGCTTAATCCTCTTTACGGGGGGGTTTACGCTTCAGACCTTTAATGTTACCCAAGAAAGCGTATGGCTTATTTTACCAGCCTGACCAATAGCGGCCATATGATATATCTCAACTTTGGCAGAGACCAATCGAGCACCCTTTGACCTCACTGAGGGTGAGTCTGAACTTGTGTCAGGGTTTAATGTTGAGTATGCGGGGGGCCCCTTCGCCCTCTTCTTCCTAGCCGAATATGCAAACATTTTACTAATAAACACCCTCTCCACAATTCTCTTCTTAGGTGCCACTCACCTACCCCTTATCCCCGAGCTAACAACAGTTAACCTTATAGTTAAAGCCACCTTTCTCTCAGTACTATTCCTGTGAGTCCGAGCTTCTTACCCCCGATTCCGGTATGACCAACTTATACACCTAATCTGAAAGAGCTTCCTGCCCTTCACACTCGCTATAATCGTATGGCACCTAACCCTTCCCCTTGCACTTGCTGGAGTCCCTCCACACATATAGCAACGGAGCTGTGCCTGAACTAAAGGACCACTTTGATAGAGTGTATAATGAGGGTTAGAGCCCCTCCAACTCCTTAGGAAGAAGGGACTTGAACCCAACCCGAAGAGATCAAAACTCTTAGTGCTTCCACTACACCACTTCCTAGTAAGGTCAGCTAATATAAGCTTTAGGGCCCATGCCCCTACCACGGAGGTTAAATTCCTCCCCTTGCCAATGAACCCCTACATTACAATTATTCTCTTGCTTGGATTATTTCTTGGCACCACAATTACGATTGCAAGCTCACACTGGCTACTCGCCTGGATGGGATTAGAAATGAGTACTCTCGCCATCCTCCCCCTAATAGCCAAGCCCCACCACCCCCGAGCCATTGAAGCCGCCACCAAATATTTCCTTACACAGGCCACGGCCGCCGCCATACTATTGTTTGCCGGCGCAACCAATGCCTGACTGACTGGACAGTGGCTGATTGAACAGATGGGCCACCCTCTGCCCGTTACGTTAATTACCCTCGCCCTTACACTAAAACTAGGCCTAGCCCCCCTCCACTCATGACTCCCTGAAGTGCTACAAGGCCTTGACCTGGGCACAGGCCTAATTATGTCCACCTGGCAAAAAATTGCCCCCTTTGTACTACTAATGCAATTCCACCACAACCACCCTGCCTTGCTTGGTGTCCTAGGTATCCTATCAACCTTAGTGGGAGGATGGGGGGGACTAAACCAGACCCAGCTACGCAAGATCCTGGCCTATTCATCCATCGCACATCTGGGCTGAATACTGTTAGTCCTGCAGTTCTCCCAGACCCTTACCTTATTAACCCTGTTCACCTACTTTGTCATAACCATATCCACATTCTTGACTTTTAAATTGATTAGCTCAACAAGCATCAATAGTCTGGCCATTTCATGAACTAAAACCCCCGCTCTCGTGTCATTAGCCCCCCTCGTGTTACTATCACTAGGCGGCCTCCCACCACTTTCCGGGTTCATACCCAAGTGGTTAATTATTCAAGAACTAACGGCCCAACAGCTGGTCCCATTGGCCACACTCACCGCACTTAGCTCACTTCTGAGCCTCTACTTCTACCTACGGCTGTGTTACGCGATTACACTCACCATGTCTCCTAACAACCTGCCAGGGTCCACCTCATGGCGACTTCTACGCAATCGCCCCACCATGCCCTTAGCTACCTCCGTAGCACTTAGCATCCTAGTTCTTCCAGTAACCCCCGCCGTTGTTACACTAGCCCCTTGTTAAGGACTTAGGTAAGATATACAGACCAGGAGCCTTCAAAGCTCCAAGCGGGGGTGGAAGACCCCCAGCCCTTGGCATCTCTCGCCTCCCCCAGGGAGGCCTGTGACTTCCAACAAATAAGGCTTGCAGGAACTAACCTACATCTCCTGCGTGCAAGGCAGGTGCTTTAGATAAACTAAACCCTCTTTCTAGACAAGCAGGCTTCGATCCTACAAGAACTTAGTTAACAGCTAAGCGCTCAAACCAGCGAGCATCTGTCTAGCTTTCCCGCCTGTTGCACAAGCAAGAAAAGGCGGGAAAGCCCCGGAAGAATTTTCTTCTTCTTCTTCAGATTTGCAATCTAATATGTAATACACCTCGGGGCTTGATAAGAAGAGGACTTGAACCTCTATCCATGGAGCTACAATCCAGCACTTAAATTCAGCCATCCTACCTGTGACCTCCGCACGACCACCCTTTTCGACACAACTAAAACACTTTACTACCCAGACTACAAAACTCGGTATAGTTGTCTCTCCCGTTCACATAATATTTGAAATTAACCCTGCAAAAGCATTTGCCGCCTCCTCCTTCTCAACACGCTGAATCTTTTCAACCAACCACAAAGATATTGGCACGCTCTACCTGGTATTCGGCGCTTGGGCGGGAATAGTGGGAACAGCCTTAAGCCTGCTTATCCGGGCAGAACTTGCCCAGCCGGGAGCCCTCCTAGGGGATGACCAGGTTTACAATGTAATTGTTACGGCCCACGCTTTCGTAATAATTTTTTTTATAGTAATGCCAATTATAATTGGCGGCTTTGGTAACTGACTTATCCCTATGATAATTGGCGCCCCAGACATGGCCTTTCCTCGCATGAACAACATGAGCTTTTGGCTTCTCCCCCCCTCATTTCTGCTACTTCTTGCATCCTCCGGAGTAGAGGCAGGGGCAGGGACGGGTTGAACAGTATACCCCCCTTTAGCCGGCAATCTAGCTCACGCAGGAGCATCCGTCGACCTCACCATCTTCTCACTTCACCTAGCAGGTATTTCTTCTATTCTAGGGGCCATTAATTTTATTACAACTATTATTAACATGAAACCTCCTGCTATTACGCAGTACCAAACACCGCTATTCGTATGATCTGTCCTTATTACTGCCGTTCTATTGTTACTGTCTCTTCCCGTCCTTGCTGCCGGAATTACTATGCTCCTTACAGACCGTAACCTAAACACCACATTCTTTGACCCGGCTGGAGGGGGGGACCCCATCCTTTACCAACATCTATTCTGGTTCTTCGGACACCCAGAAGTATATATTTTAATTTTACCTGGCTTTGGTATGATCTCACACATCGTTGCCTTCTACTCTAACAAAGATCAGCCATTTGGTTATATAGGAATGGTTTGGGCGATAATGGCCATCGGCCTACTCGGCTTTATTGTGTGAGCCCACCATATATTTACAGTAGGCATGGATGTAGACACTCGAGCATATTTTACATCTGCTACTATAATTATTGCCATTCCTACGGGAGTAAAGGTATTTAGCTGGTTAGCAACTCTTCATGGAGGAAATATTATGTGAGAAACCCCCCTTCTCTGAGCGCTAGGCTTTATCTTCCTATTTACAGTCGGAGGACTAACAGGAATCGTTTTGGCCAATTCTTCTCTTGATATTGTTCTGCACGACACATACTACGTTGTAGCACATTTCCACTATGTCTTATCAATGGGGGCTGTCTTTGCAATTATGGCAGCCTTTATACACTGATTCCCGCTGTTTACAGGTTATTACCTGCACAGCACATGAACAAAAATCCACTTCACAATTATGTTTATTGGGGTAAACCTAACCTTCTTCCCCCAACACTTCTTGGGCCTAGCTGGGATGCCTCGACGCTACTCAGACTACCCTGATGCCTATACCCTTTGAAACACGGTCTCCTCGTTAGGATCACTTATTTCCCTTGTAGGGGTCGTTCTGTTCCTTTTCATTATTTGAGAAGCTTTCGCTTCTAAACGACGATCTATTTTTATATCCCAACTTCATTGCAATATGGAGTGACTATTTGGCTGCCCTCCCCCCTCCCATACATTCGAGGAGCCTGCTTTCGTGCAAGTGCACACGAAATAACGAGAAAAGGAGGAATCGAACCCCCGTAAACTGGTTTCAAGCCAGCCACATAACCACTCTGCCACTTTCTTTATGAGACACTAGTAAAATCGATTACACTGCCTTGTCAGGGCAGATTTGCGGGTTGGAGTCCCGCGTGTCTCAGTCAATCTAATGGCCCATCCCGCACAACTAGGTTTTCAAGACGCAGCTTCCCCAGTGATAGAAGAACTTCTCCATTTCCACGACCATGCCCTAATAATTGTTTTTTTAATTAGCACCTTCGTGCTTTACATTATTGTTGCTATGGTGTCTACTAAGTTGACTAACCTATATGTCTTAGACTCCCAAGAAATCGAAGTTATCTGAACTGTACTTCCAGCGGTTATTCTGATTCTTATTGCCCTCCCCTCTCTTCGCATTCTTTATTTAATAGACGAAATTAGCGACCCCCACCTTACAATTAAAGCGATAGGCCACCAGTGGTACTGAAGCTACGAGTATACAGATTATGAAGACCTTGAATTTGACTCATATATAATCCCCACACAAGACCTAACCCCTGGACAATTTCGGCTGTTAGAGGCAGACCATCGAATAGTTGTTCCTGTTGAGTCCCCAATCCGAATTTTAGTCTCAGCAGACGACGTACTTCACTCATGAGCAGTGCCCGCCCTTGGGGTTAAAATAGACGCAGTCCCCGGACGTTTGAACCAAACAGCTTTTATGGTTTCCCGCCCGGGTGTATATTATGGACAATGCTCAGAGATCTGCGGAGCAAACCATAGTTTTATACCCATCGTTGTAGAAGCAGTGCCCTTGGAACACTTTGAAGATTGATCCTCCCTAATACTTGAAGATGCTTCACTGAGAAGCTAAACAGGTCTTAAGCATTAGCCTTTTAAGCTAAAAAATGGTGGCTACCGCCCACCCTCAGTGTCATGCCCCAACTAAACCCATCCCCCTGACTCGCCATTCTTGTTTTCTCCTGACTAGTCTTCCTAGTCTTCCTGCCCCCTAAAATTACAGGCCATACTTTCCCTAATGAACTGTCACGACAGACCCCTCAAGTATTTAAAACACAGCCTTGAACCTGACCATGGCATTAAGCTTCTTCACCCAATTTGAATCCCCTTCTTTATTAGGAGTGCCACTTATGGCCCTTGCACTTGTCCTACCTTGGTCCTTGCTCCCCCCACCCTCCCCCCGCTGACTAACTAATCGAACCGTAACTTTACAAGCACAACTAGTCGGCCAGTTTACAAAGCAGCTGCTTCTCCCATTAAATGTGGGGGGCCACAAGTGAGCAGCCCTCTTAGCTTCACTAATAGTTTTCCTCCTTACCCTAAACATGCTAGGCCTTCTCCCCTATACATTCACACCCACCACTCAACTGTCCCTAAACTTGGGGCTTGCAGTACCACTTTGGTTGGCAACAGTACTTGTAGGACTGCGAAACCAACCGACCCATGCTTTAGGACACCTTCTTCCAGAAGGTACCCCTACCCCCCTTATTCCGGTCCTTATTGTCATTGAAACAATTAGCCTATTCATTCGTCCATTGGCCCTAGGAGTCCGACTAACTGCTAATCTAACAGCTGGTCACCTCTTAATTCAGCTGATCGCCTCAGCCGCTTTTGTCCTAGTACCAATAATACCCGTCGTGGGCCTTCTAACATCCATTGTATTAGCCCTTTTAACCTTACTAGAAATTGCCGTAGCAATAATCCAAGCATATGTTTTTGTCCTCCTACTCTCTCTATATCTCCAAGAAAACGTCTAATGGCCCATCAAGCACATGCATTTCACATAGTCGACCCGAGCCCCTGGCCTTTAACAGGGGCGATTGCCGCCCTACTTATAACATCCGGGCTAGCCACCTGATTCCACACCCAAGCAACAACGCTCCTGGGATTGGGGACAGCCCTGCTTCTTTTAACTATATACCAATGATGACGGGATATTGTCCGAGAAGGCACATTTCAGGGACACCACACACCCCCCGTTCAGAAGGGGTTACGATTCGGAATAATTTTATTTATCACCTCTGAAGTCTTCTTTTTCCTGGGATTTTTCTGAGCATTCTACCATGCAAGCCTGGCACCAACCCCCGAACTAGGCGGGTGCTGACCCCCTGCAGGCATTACTACGTTAGACCCATTTGAAGTGCCTTTACTTAATACAGCGGTGTTGCTAGCCTCTGGAGTTACAGTCACCTGGGCCCACCATAGTATTATAGAAGGGGAACGAAAACAAGCCCTTCACTCGTTAATCTTAACTATCCTCCTTGGCTTTTACTTTACTTTCTTGCAGGGCATGGAGTACTACGAAGCCCCCTTTACAATTGCAGACGGAGTTTATGGGGCCACATTTTTTGTAGCAACGGGGTTCCACGGACTGCACGTGATCATTGGGTCCACCTTTCTAGCTGTCTGCCTGCTCCGCCAAGCCCAGTACCACTTCACATCACAACACCACTTCGGGTTTGAGGCAGCCGCCTGATACTGACATTTTGTTGATGTTGTGTGGTTGTTCCTATATATCTCTATTTACTGATGAGGATCTTAGTCTTTCTAGTATCAACGCGAGTACAAGTGACCTCCACTCACCTAGTCTTGGTTAAAATCCAGGGAAAGACAATGAGCCTAATCTCTATAGTACTCGTCATTGCAATCGCACTTTCTATTGCCTTAGCCATCGTGTCCTTTTGGATGCCACAAATAACCCCTGACCATGAAAAACTGTCACCGTATGAATGCGGTTTTGACCCGTTGGGGACCGCCCGATTACCCTTCTCCTTGCGATTTTTCCTGGTAGCTATTTTATTTTTACTTTTTGACCTAGAAATTGCACTCCTCCTCCCCCTCCCTTGGGCAGACCAACTTGCATCCCCCCTTTTTACAGTTGTTTGAGCCGCCGCAATTCTAGCACTCCTAACCTGGGGGTTTGTATATGAATGATTACAAGGAGGCTTAGAATGGGCCGAGTAGGTAATTAATTTAATTAAAAATACTTGATTTCGGCTCAAACGATCGTGGTTAAAGCCCACCATTGCCTAATGATGGTTACCCAATTTACCTTGTCAACGGCCTTCTTGATTGGCCTTTCGGGCCTGGCATTTCATCGAAAACACCTCCTGTCCGCCCTTCTCTGCTTAGAAGGTATGATACTAGTACTCTTCATCTCGCTCTCTCTTTGGGTACTACACATAGCTTCTCCAAACTTTTCAGGAGCCCCCATAATCCTTCTCGCATTCTCTGCATGTGAAGCAGGCGCAGGCCTCTCCCTGTTAGTTGCAGCTACGCGTACCCATGGCTCCGACCAACTACAAAACCTTAATCTACTACAATGCTAAAAATCATTATTGCAACATTGTTTATTATTCCAGCAGTCTGGGCCGCGCCGGCAGGCTGGATCTGAACTGTAGCCGTTACCCATAGCTTATGGGTAGCAGCCCTCAGCCTAGTATGACTGAAGACCTTCCAACTAGATGGCTGAGCCTACGTCAGCTTGTTTACGAGCATTGATGCCCTATCAGTACCTCTTCTAGTACTTACTGCCTGGTTACTCCCATTAGTATTTATAGCAACTCTGAAGCATAGTGGACCTATACCTATTAATCATCAACGCATGTTTATTACTACTCTTTCCGCCCTCCAAGCCTCTTTATACCTGGCCTTCAGTGCCACAGACCTAGTAATGTTTTATATTGCATTTGAGATAACCCTACTCCCTACACTAATTGTTATTACCCGATGAGGTAACCAGGCGGAACGCCTTAAGGCAGGAATCTACTTCCTGTTCTATACCCTCCTGGGGTCTCTGCCACTCTTAGTAGCCCTACTCTATATTTATAACAGCACATCCTCTTGCTCCATACTAGTTATCCCGGACTTAACCCTAACCACATTAAACCCAATTGCCCTAAAACTATGCTGGCTTGGTTGTTTAATTGCTTTCGTCATTAAGCTACCTATGTATGGATTCCACCTTTGACTGCCCAAAGCACATGTCGAAGCCCCTATTGCCGGGTCAATGGTACTAGCGGCGGTTCTCCTGAAGCTAGGGGGATATGGAGTATTGCGCTTACTCCCCAGTCTTGGCCACCTAACAAATGAATTAAATTACCCACTTATTGTCCTGTCCGTGTGAGGGGCCGTAATAACGGCTTCGATTTGTTTGCGACAAACGGACCTAAAATCTCTTATTGCCTACTCCTCAGTCAGCCACATGGGTCTGGTCCTATCTGGCATTCTTATTTCAACAAAGTGAGGCTTTACGGGGGCAATTACACTAATAATTGCACACGCTCTCACCTCCTCTGTCCTTTTCTGCTTGGCAAATACTAATTATGAGCGAACACACAGTCGTACCCTAATACTAGCACGGGGTCTCCAAATAATTCTCCCCTTGATAGGCACCTGATGATTTATTGCCTCCCTTGCCAACCTAGGCATGCCTCCGCTCCCTAACCTTATGGCAGAACTAATAATCTTCACCAGTCTATTTAACTGATGCAACTGGACATTCATTTTAATAGGGGCCACCACCCTTATTACAGTGATTTACTCCCTATACATGTACATTACTACACAACGGGGACAGGTCCCAAAACACATGATTAATCTACCCCCTTCACACACACGGGAACACCTCACCATGGCTCTCCATCTCCTGCCACTTATTATACTGATCACCAAACCATACTTAATCTTTGGTTGGAGCCCATGTAGGTATAGTTCAACAAGAATATTAGATTGTGATTCTGAAGATAGAGGTTAAAATCCTCTTACCCACCGAGAGAGGCGCGCCCCGCAGCGGGGGCTGCTAACCTCCGACCCCCTTGGTTGAACTCCAGGGCTCCCTCGAGCAGCTTCTAAAGGATAACAGCTCATCCATTGGTCTTAGGAACCAAAAACTCTTGGTGCAAATCCAAGTAGTAGCTATGCTAACGCACCCGCTTATTATGACGTCCTCCCTGATCATTATTTTAGCACTCCTGGTATACCCAGTACTTACTTCTCTCTCCCCCTCCCCCCTTGTCCCCCAGTGAGCGGTGGTCAGCGCAACAACTGCGGTCAAGATGGCCTTTTTAGTCAGCCTTCTCCCCCTATGCCTATATCTAAGTAACGGGACCGAAATTGTTGTTTCCTCTTGAACCTGGTTTAAACTGGGCACTTTCGACGTCAATATTAGCCTAGCATTTGATTTCTACTCTATTATTTTCATACCGGTTGCTTTTTACGTTACATGGGCCATTCTAGAGTTTGCAACCTGATATATGCACAGTGATCCTAACATGAACCGGTTTTTCAAGTACTTACTTGTTTTCTTGCTTGCTATAATGGTACTTGTAACTGCAAGCAACCTATTCCAGCTTTTTATTGGCTGAGAAGGTGTTGGTGTCATATCTTTCCTCCTCATCGGCTGATGAAACTCACGAGCAGACGCAAACACTGCCTCTCTCCAGGCAATTATCTATAACCGGGTGGGGGACATCGGGCTCATCCTTTCTATAGCATGACTCGCAAATAACTTCAACTCATGAGAACTTGAACAGATCTTTTCAGCCGCTGAAGACTGTGACCTAACCTTACCATTGTTAGGATTTATTCTTGCAGCAACAGGCAAGTCAGCCCAATTTGGCCTCCATCCTTGACTTCCCTCCGCTATAGAGGGGCCAACGCCCGTCTCTGCCCTACTGCACTCAAGCACCATGGTTGTTGCAGGCATTTTCTTGCTAATCCGTGTGAGCCCTCTACTCGATGAAGACCCAACCGCCCAAACAATCTGTCTATGCCTTGGCGCAACTACAACACTTTTTACGGCACTTTGTGCCGTGACCCAGAATGATATCAAAAAAATCATTGCCTTTTCCACATCCAGCCAGCTAGGACTAATAATGGTGACCATTGGACTTAATCAACCCCAACTAGCCTTCATACACATTTGCACACACGCTTTCTTTAAGGCCATGCTATTCTTATGCTCCGGCGTAATTATTCACAGTCTTAATGACGAGCAAGATATCCGAAAAATGGGACATATATACCACCTATCCCCCCTCACGGCCACTTGTTTAACACTAGGCAGCCTCGCCCTCACAGGAACCCCCTTTCTGTCGGGCTTTTTCTCTAAAGACGCAATCATTGAAGCTCTGAACACCTCAGCCCTCAATTCCTCCGCCCTCGCATTCACCCTGCTCGCCACCTCTCTTACGGCCGTTTACAGCCTACGGCTGATCCTCTTTGTATGTATAGGCCGACCCCGATTTAGCCCATTCTCCCCCATCAATGAAAACAACCCAGCGGTCGCAAACCCCCTTAAACGACTAGCCTGAGGCAGCATTGTCGCGGGATTTTTGATTACATCAACCGTAATCCCCCTCAAAGCACCCGTCATAACCATATCCCCACTTTTAAAGCTAGCTGCCCTTATCGTCTCAATTCTTGGTCTTGTAATTGGCTTAAAATTAGCATCTATGGCCAACCGACCATATAAAGTTATACCCCATTTAACGAGCTACCAATTCTCCAACATGCTTGGCTACTACCCCTCAATTGTACACCGAATCGCCTCAAAACTAGGCCTAACTGCAGGCCAGACCGCGGCAGGCCAGATAGTTGACCAAACCTGACTAGAGAAAACGGGACCTAAGGCCACGGCCTCCCTGAACCGCCCACTAGTTACTACCACAAGCAACGCACAAAAAGGTGCAATTAAAACATTCCTGGCCCTATTTGTAATTACGGCCCTACTTACGGCACTAATAATTATACTCGACCTAGACGGCACGGACAGAGCCCCGAGAAAGCCCTCGAGTCAATTCAAGCACCACAACTAAGGCAAGCAGTAACATCCCTCCCCCTGCTATTAACATCCCTCCCCCTAGGGAGTACATTGTTCCAACCCCTCCAGAGTCCCCCCGAAACACCGAATATATGTCCCGGCCCCCTCCGGGCACAAGATCCCCTATTGTTCACCCCCCCGAAGAAATGGTATACAACGCCACAACCATAATGCTATAAAAGCTTGTGTATCCGACAACACCACGATTGCCTCAGCCCTCAGGATAAGGCTCAGCCGCAAGGGCCGCTGAATATGCAAATACAACTAACATCCCTCCTAGATAAATTAGAAACAGAATAAGTGACAAAAAAGGCCCCCCACAACCACCAAGCGCCCCGCACCCTAACCCAGACACCACAACTAACCCTAAAGCTGCAAAGTAGGGAGAAGGATTTGACGCGACCGCAATGAGTCCTACCACTATCCCAAATAAAAACAATGCTATGAAATACGTCACAGTTCCTGCCGGGATTTCAACCAAGACCTGCGGCTTGAAAAACCGCCGTTGTATTTCAACTACAGGAACTCATTAATGGCCGCTCTCCGAAAAACCCACCCCCTTCTAAAGATTGCAAACGACGCACTAGTCGACCTCCCCGCCCCCTCCAATATCTCTATATGATGAAACTTTGGCTCTCTCCTAGGCCTTTGCTTAATTTCCCAAATTCTTACTGGCCTATTTCTAGCTATACACTATACCTCCGACATCGCCACTGCTTTTTCTTCCGTCACCCATATCTGTCGAGATGTTAATTACGGATGACTTATTCGTAACCTTCATGCAAACGGGGCCTCGTTTTTCTTTATCTGTATTTATGCCCACATCGGCCGAGGACTATATTACGGATCGTACCTATACAAAGCCACATGAAACGTAGGGGTAGTCCTCCTGCTTGTCACTATGATAACTGCCTTCGTAGGATACGTCCTGCCCTGAGGACAAATATCTTTCTGAGGTGCTACTGTTATTACCAACCTATTATCAGCCGTCCCCTATGTGGGAAGTGCACTTGTACAATGAATCTGGGGAGGATTCTCAGTAGATAACGCAACCCTCACCCGGTTCTTCGCATTCCACTTCCTATTCCCCTTCGTAGTAGCAGCCCTTACTTTGATTCACCTACTCTTTCTCCACGAGACCGGATCCAATAACCCCCTCGGCCTTAACTCAAATGTTGATAAGATCTCGTTCCACCCATATTTTTCTTACAAAGACCTCTTGGGCTTCGCGGCTCTCCTCATTGCCCTCACCTCTTTAGCCCTTTTCTCACCAAACCTACTCGGTGACCCGGACAACTTCACCCCTGCTAACCCACTTGTTACCCCCCCTCACATTAAACCAGAATGGTACTTCCTATTTGCATACGCAATCCTCCGATCCATTCCTAACAAGCTTGGGGGAGTACTGGCACTGCTCGCCTCTATTCTTGTATTAATAATTGTGCCATTCTTACACGCATCTAAACAACGCAGCCTGACATTTCGACCTATCTCACAATTCCTGTTTTGGACACTAATTGCAGACGTACTAATCCTTACATGAATTGGCGGTATACCCGTAGAAAGCCCGTTTATTATCATCGGACAAGTAGCCTCAGCCCTCTATTTTTCAGTATTCCTCATCTTCTTCCCCCTCGCGGGCTGAATAGAAAATAAGGTCCTTGGACTAACTTGTATTGGTAGCTCAGCATGTTAGAGCCCCGGTCTTGTAAATCGGCCGTCGGGAGTTAAAATCTTCCCCAATACATCAAAGAAGGGAGATTTTAACTCCCACCACTGGTACCCAAAACCAGAATTCTAAACTAAACTATTCCTTGATATATAGTCATATAACGTGACTACTTGTATTTTCACATGTATGGTCGTACTATACATGTAATCATACACCCATATATCTGGTCACAATACATACCTAGTCATGTCCCCACACATTTAGCCATAGTACATATATGTAATATAATACCCGGTATATATAGTCATAAAAAATGACTATATATACTGGGTATTATATTACATATATGTAATATAAGCATATATTGAATTTAACCATTCATTCAAATACTGTTGATGAACATATAACATGAGACTAATAAGTAAGACTCAAAGTAGCTTAAACCAGGGAATATCAACCCATAACTCCATTAACCGTCCATATAATAGATCTTTGGCACTGATCCCCATCCCGACACACCTCAATTATAATGCGCAGTAAGAACATCGCAACCAGCATCATGTTATGCCCCCGCACCGCGATTATTGATGGTCAGGAACACAGATTGTGGGGGCTTCACAGAGTGAACTATTCCTGGCATTTGGCTCCTACCTCAGGTCCATTAATTGATATTATTCCCTCCACTTTCATTGACGCTCGCATAAGTTAATGGAGGTAACCATATTACCCGTTACCCCCCAAGCCGAGCGTTCACTCCATCGGGCTAAGGTTCCTTTTTTTTTTTCCTTTTCACTTGGCATCTCACAGTGAATACGACCAAAATAATAAGGTTGAACATTTGGCTTGAGGTCAAGTACATAGTATGAAAGTTAGAGGACTTTTCTCGAAGCATTGCATATTAGGATATCAGGGGCAAAGATAGTGGTTCTTTACCTTACCTTACTCGAGACTACCCCCCGTTTTTGGGCGTTAAACCCCCCCTACCCCCTAACAGTACTGAGATCCTTAAGAATTCTGAAAACCCCCCGGAAACAGAAAGGTCTCGAGTAATACAAGGGGGCTTGCTTCCCTAATTAATATTTTAATATTTACAATATTGTAAATATTTTTATT